CTCACGTCTCTGTTCCAACACGTCGATTTTTATCTAAATAGAAATGAAATGCTTTGAATGAAATCATAAGAATATGGATTCGGTACTTTTTACTTCCCCGGGATTGTAGTTCAATTGGTCAGAGCACCGCCCTGTCAAGGCGGAAGCTGCGGGTTCGAGCCCCGTCAGTCCCGACGGATCCAAATCCAATAAAAAAAAGACATCAATATATCGCGCCTTTTCTGTTAAACTGGGTCAAAATAAAACGGTCGAATTTCATGCCTAATGCTCTCCTTTTCTCTTTTTTTTTTCACGAAAATTATATCATTAAAAAAAAAAACGAAAAAGGAGTTTAGAACTTAACCCCTTTGCTTTTTCTATTTTGTTTCGATTGTTTGTTTGGTTTATTTCTAAACCCTTTGTAAACAATGGAAGTGGAAGCGGTTAGGTGGTTGTACAAGTAAGGCGGTCGATTATAGAAAAGACAGAATGGAAAAGAATGCTAAATAAAAAAAAAGTATTAGTATTTTAGTATTAAAGTAAAGAAATTCTTTTGATTGAATCCGGGATTCAAGTTTGTATTCGGTGTGTGGATAAAAGATCTGCCTATGTTATACTATTGAATTCTCGACGATGAATCGACTTGACAGTCAGATATTGTTATTCATGATATTGATCCCATTCGCTATCATCGAAATGTAATTGATCCCATTGAATTTACAAGCGAAAGGGTTATCATCTCTATGGGATTAAATCCCGAGTTATTGTGAAGTAAAAAAAAACCAAACGATGAGATTATGGAAGTAAATATTCTCGCATTTATTGCTACTACACTGTTCGTTCTAGTTCCTACTGCTTTTTTGCTTATAATATACGTAAAAACGGTCAGTCAAGGTGATTAATTTGAATGAAACTCGACTTCTTAGTTCTTATCAATGATTTAAGAAAAAAAATTCCAATTTCCCGTCTTAGTCTTAAATGAAATGAACGGACTAGAATCAGCAATAGCCTATGAGATCCGATAGTATAGTAGAAAGACTCATATATGAATCTTTCTACTATACTATCTATTTTTATTATTGTAATGTATAAAGATAGAAACTGAATAGAGATCGATCTACAATATGGATATGTATCTTCATACATGTGAATATGACTTAAATATATGTAATGTATATAGTATCTCAATTCTATTTCTTTGCTTCATCTATTTGTATTTTCTTTTTGTTTATTCCAATCAATCTGAAATAAGCGAAAGGCGGCTCTTACGATTTTCTAATTTCTTGATTTCTGATTAGTTTCAATATGAATCCCGGTATCCATTAGAATCAAATCAATGAAAGAAAAACAAACTTGGGCGTATATTACTAAAAGAAAATCAAGTTAATAAAAGAAAATGAAATATGAAAGAAATAAAGTAATCTTTTTTTAGCATTCCGAAGAAGTAATTGATTGAGCGGTTGACAGATGATCCAAGGAGTTCTATGGTACCTTCTTCAGATTTCAAAAGGGGTACCTCAGCGATTTTAAATCCTTGCCCTTGAGCCATGATATGAAACGAGTCAATAAAGCATAGCCGAAATCGAATTTCTAAAATAATAAAACAAGCAGTAAGTGCGAAATATGTGACTTGACCTAGGCACAATCTTATTATTTTTAAATATTAAATCGTGAACTCCTTTCTTTTCTCTTTGAACAGTAAAAAGGCCGATAAAAAAAAAAAGTAAAAAGGAGTCCGGTTTTCCGCGTTCTTCCTCATTGTCCATATATAACTCCGGGAAGGGCCGGTTCAGAAAAACGAAATAGAAAATTTAGGAAGACTTCGGTTGGAATAAAATTCCTATTATCCATATCCCCTTTCCTTTCAAAATAGGAATAGGGGAATTTGTGACATATCTGTTTGATTTGGATTCTGAAAGAGTATTATTCATATATATTATGAATTGGATTCTATTATGAATAGAATCGAATACAATTACCTCGCTAGAATCCAAGACAATGGAATTCCGAAATGAAGATATTTTGATTAATTCAATTTCGAAATTCTAAATGGAATTAAATTACTGAATTAAATATATTAAATATAATGAAATTACTTATAATGAAATTACTGAATTAAATATATTGAAATAGATTCTTATTATATTAATTTTATTATTTAATAATTAATATAATTTAAAAGGCTTTGCAGAACGATCTAGAAAAAAAGTGATACAGTTTGATTTCCCAACTCAATTAGTAGTATCTCTAGAGTCCACTTCTTCCCCATACTACGAGCGAAAGGGAAAATGTAAAGACTACCATTAAAGCAGCCCAAGCGAGACTTACTATATCCATGTGAATTATGTCCCCTATCTCTATGAATATGAAGAAATTATTCCATTATTGTTTCCTAATAATAGTGGAATCACTGGTGCAGAGTCAAAAAGGGATTTTGACCCAACGCCCTTGATGAAAGACTCCAATAAATATGAAACGCCCCAATAAATCCACTTAGAACAGGTTCGTATATGATTTCTAGTCGAATCGGTAAAACGAAACTAAATACACAGCCGCGCTTTTCTTTGGAAGTATCAAAGGGAATGTGACCTAATATGTAGTAATAATAAGACCTCTTCGTTTTTTTTTTGTTGCCCTTGATTATCATTAAGTAAAAGCCAATTATCCATCCAATCGAATATTGATTGAATGCCCATGCGCTCAGAGACTCTCATGAGTCTGTATACTCTGTATACTGTATACAAAGTATCTCCCGCCCCTTCCATAACTATTAATTCGATTCTCCCTCGGGCTATTCAATCTAATTCAAGACCCGGTCAGTAGACTCGACATTAGCAGTGGAAATAAATCGGTAACTCTTGATTTGATATGATAGCACTTCCACTACTAGAATCTTTCCGTGAATTCTAAATGCAAGGATTGACAGCACTTTAAAGAACAGAAACCCCAGCTATTTATAATCAAGAAAGTGTCACGAGTCGCGTACTTTGTGCTGCAAAAGATTCGGCGAGTTATACCAGCCAAGCAGAATAAGGGATTTCGAGTCGTATCGTTTGTTGATCAGGCGACACCCAGATTTGAACTGGGGAAAAAGGATTTGCAGTCCCCCACCTTACCGCTCGGCCATGCCGCCAAAACGATCCAAAATAGATGAAAATATTCCCCCTTTGCTTGTTTTGGGGGGTACTCAATGTCTTTTTTTTGTACTTCCCTCTGAAATCTCGTTTTTCTTAAATCTTGCCTAAAAGAAATCTGTCTTTTTTTTTTTTTTTTTTTTTTTGGATGGCTCCATTTCTGCAATTGATTTTATAGTATCTCAAAACACACAATATCTTAATCCCTATCTTTTCTCTTTCTTTTTTTTTTTTCTATTGAAAAAAGAAATGTGTATTTTCAGTCACAAAAGCCAAAATTCAGGCCAAATTGGAACCATTAACTAGTGACTGTAAATTCATGACCGACTCTTGGATTTAAATTGGAAAGTGTGTTTCCTAATGATAAATGATAGAAGAAAATCAAAATTGATACCTACCTAATTGGTATTGGTTTTTTTCTATAAAAAAAACCTTCTCAATTTCAATTCTCAATTTCAATTATAACAGCAATTATGAGTCTATGTAAACCCCAAACATAAATCGTTTCGGGGCGAGTTCTAGCTTATCGGTTATCTTATCTGTGTATGGTGCCTCTCTATAGGGAATTTGCCGAAAATTGTCATACTGCAATTTAGATTGAAGAGAAAATCGAAATTTTGATAGAGCACGGCATGCGCTGTCCCGAATCGAACTATGCAATAAAGGGGGGGTGATGTATATATAGATAGCTATAGCTATATGGGCACGGGTTTACTAAATACAAGCCTTCTTACGCACTTCAATCCTATTCGAAAAATTCTACTAAAAAAAGAAAAAAGGGGTTCTCCGCAATCATTTTTTGAACACTGGAATCCACCAAAAAGTTAAGTGCTAAAAAAATGAACTTTATGTTGTTATATTGTGTCTGATTCTTATGTCTTTATCTCAGCGAATAGATCAAATCACGACTTTTATTTATTTTTTTTTCTGGTATCCAAGCGGATTGGAATATGGAATATCATAATAATGGTATAAGTTGAATTATTTTTTTTTATTCTATACAAAACTCCGTAAGTCTAAGTGGAATTTATCGCTTCGTTTCCATTTGTATCCGTCTCTTAGAAATTCCGATTTAATTAAGTATAAGTATAAAATCTGCTTTTTTCCCCCGTTCATACGTATTTCATACATTCCATTTCTATGGAGTTGGGTAAAATTTCATGTGATTCAGTAAACAGAATCTAAATTCCAGCATTCTGCATAGAATCATATGAATCAATGCAGAATGAGAAACGAATGGGATTTTTTGATAAATGGGAAATTCAAAATGCTCGGAGATGGAAATGCGGGAATGTCTACAATACCTGGGTCGAATCAGATACAATTTGAAGGCTTTTGTAGGTTCATTGATCAGGGCTTAACAGAAGAACTTTATAAGTTTCCAAAAATTGAAGATACGGATCAAGAAATTGAATTTCAATTATTTGTGGAAACATATCAATTGGTAGAACCCTTGCTAAAAGAAAGAGATGCTGTATATGAATCATTCACATATTCTTCTGAATTATATGTATCCGCAGGATTAATTTGGAAAAGCCGAGGGGATATGCAGGAACAAACAATTTTTATTGGAAACATCCCTCTAATGAATTCTTTGGGAACTTCTATAGTAAATGGAATATACAGAATTGTCATCAATCAAATATTGCAAAGTCCCGGTATCTATTATCGGTCAGAATTGGGCCATAATGGAATGTCGGTCTATACAGGCACCATAATATCCGATTGGGGAGGAAGATTAGAATTAGAGATTGATAGAAAAGCAAGGATATGGGCTCGTGTGAGTAGGAAACAGAAAGTATCTATTCTAGTTCTATCAGCAGCTATGGGTTCGAATCTACGAGAAATTCTAGAGAATATTTGCTACCCTGAAATTTTCTTGTCTTT